TATTGATCCAATCCAATTCAATAATTATGTTTCACAATTTCGTAATCCAATTTTTAAGTGACCTTTGGATACAAATCACGAGAATTTCTATTTTTCCTCGAATCTGTCATTGAGAGGAAAAGGATTGAATCCTTTTAAGAAATAAAGTTTTTTGATCGGAATATAAATCAAACCGAAAGACCCCTTAACTATTTAAGGGGGTTACTATAACGAATCACACTTTTACCACTAAACTATACCCGCTACAATGTGATTATTATATAAAAAGGGCCTTTTGTCGAACAGGGGGAATTAGGGGCCATCAAGATAAGATCATAAAAGAATCATGAAAATTAGAGTATTGACGTTTTTCGTGAGGGATTCTAATTGAAAAAATTCATCAAAAAAGAGGGCAAATTTAAATAACTAAATAAAAAGTTCGATCTTTTCTTTTGTCTTTTGCTGGAGGCGCTTTGATAGATACAATTCGTCAAAACCGTTGAAATTAGAATAAAAAATGCATTGTGTAAAAATCCAAAGTTTCCTTTTTTTATTCCAGTAAGAGTAAGGTCGTGAAGTAAATAAAAAAGGAAGAAAGAAGAATAAAAAATTGATAAGGATTTGATTCTATAATAAGAATGGAAATAGTCCTTCGTCTTTTTGTTGTTGCTTTATTAGCAAACTTTTTTGTTTTAAAATCGGGAGAAGCCGTTTAGCCAAGATTCGTTGGAACAAAAAAGGGCCCGGCTAGGTACTTACCAGGCCAGGCCGCGGGAATCAAAAAGGGCCCTTTCGAACAAAATCAAAGCAAAAGAGGTCGTCTTTCTTTTTCTATTGAATCTTTCGAGCCCTTACTTGAACTAAATGGAATTTGCTAATAAAAGTTATAGATATATATATATAATAATATAGATAAAGAAAGAAAAAGAAAGACTTTTTCAATCCTTATTTGATGTGTAATGTAACATAGTAATTCTCTTTTTCAATTGGGAGAGATGGCTGAGTGGACTAAAGCGGCGGATTGCTAATCCGTTGTACGAGTTATTCGTACCGAGGGTTCGAATCCCTCTCTTTCCGTTTTTGTTGATGACTTGCTATTTTATTTCTCTTTCCAATTTCGCCAATACTTTTTATTTTTTCCTAGTTAAACGTATGGAATAGATAAAAAATCCTAAGAAAATTAGAAAATCAAGCAACGAAAAACCTTGTTTTATTCTTCACGTCCAGGATTACGACCTGGATCATTAGATAGGAATCCAAAGATAAATAGAGAAACAAAGAATATCACTACTGTGTAAACGAAAAGTTTGAGAGTAAGCATTACACAATCTCCAAGATCCTTTTTTTGGAAAAATGAGAAAAGGGAATAGATCCTCCATTTTTTAATACGAAAAATTTTGACACCAATAAATAATAAATGAAGTGCTTTCTAGAAACAGAAAATAATTAATGAAAATTCAGTTGTCATAAGAGTCTTTCATTACAAAAAATCTATTTCATACCCACAATTAGATATTGTGGGTGGGGGACCCTAACCTAACCCTATGTAGGGTCTTTCAATGGAAAAGGGCAGAATGGGGAATACGGGGTGAGCCGGATTTGGATTTCTCGCAGCTATCCAAGACTTTCAATGTTTGAATCGAAGGTTCATAATGTAAGACTTATTTGATCTTATTCATTGTTATAATTTTTTCTCGAATAAATCATGAATTTTCATTTTATAGGATAATATTAAAGATCTCATCGAAAACTTACAGCAGCTTGCCAAACAAAGGCTAAGAGAAAAAAGAACAAAGGTATGACTGGCATAAGATCTACGATTGGATTCAAAAAAGCATAGGCCTCGGGCAATTTGGCGAAGAAAAAACTACTCGAATAAAAGGCAGAATTAAGACAGATACAGATCAAACTAAAGATATTAAGCATAACAGACATTTTGTTCTTGGAGATAATTGCATTTTGATTGAGTTATTGCTATAAGGAAAAATGAAGTAAAGTAAGGTAGACACAAATCCTTCTTTTTCTTTGAACCCACCCAATCAAAAATTCCCCAATTCTCAAACAAAGGAGAATAGAAGAAATCATACTTTCATAGAATATCTTAATTGAATTATATGTAATGATCAATGAATTCAGTTGAATTCTATATCTATATCTACACGTGTAAAAATGATAGAAAGAATCTAATTTATTCTATAAAGATTTTCTATAGACATTTGTCCTGGAATTGACCAAGACCCAATACTACTATTATTCTTTATTAGTGTCGAATGGAAATCTAAATGGGGCGTGGCCAAGTGGTAAGGCAACGGGTTTTGGTCCCGGTATTCGGAGGTTCGAATCCTTTCGTCCCAGACATATACATTGTATCAGAGTCAAAGTTTCTTTTGAAAATAACGTTCTGTTTAAATGTCTAATATTGGGATTGGATAGAATGTAATTTTTGTTTCTTTTATGATTTTGAATGTGAATGAATCCTATCTTTGTTTTTCACAAACCGAACTAACTGAATTGAGTGCAAACGACATGCAGATTGAACTAAATCTATTTATTTGTGGTCGAGGTACAACAGGAACATAGGTCAAACTTTTTTGAATTCAACCTACTAAAAACTAAAGTAGGGCGGATTTTTCATCATATGTTCATTCCCTTCATATTGTCATATATGAGGCGGTTTAGTTACTTAATTTGAAGAGAAACCTTATGTCTCATATTTAATTTTCAACGATCCACTTTGAATCGCAATAAGAAAGAACCTCTTGAGACGGGGGGAATTCGTAAATTGAAGTCACTTTACTTTCTGCCAAGGTTGCATAAAGATTACTTAATCCCGGGTCAAACAAAAAAATACATATCAAATGAATGAGGAAATGCTTAGCTTAAGTTAATATGGATGTATTGTTATCATTTGAGTTCGTTCTATTTCAGTGACAACAGTCTTTCGGTTTTGGGGAAAAAGAATTGGAATCCCTTAAATATTGATTGATATTGAAATAGTGCATTTTCTTTTTTAATATAGACTATCCATAACAGAGACTGTTGTTCAGTCTATCCAATAGATAGATAGGTACGAAAAACCTATACTCGTTCATCTGATTAATAAAATTAGAATCGAAAGAATAAGTACCTAAATCTTCCCCTCTATCAGTCTTTTTTATCCATCTCACGAAAAATTTGGTTTCTTGTTCAATCTAGTTATCTGCTTTAAATCATCATCCTTGATGGTTCAATTCGAAAAGAAACAGAGATTTCTCTTTTTTTTTATGATGATAAAATGTCGTCTTTAATGGAAAACTTTATTCAAATCATTTTTTCATTTTTCTAATCGAAATAGGAAGCTCTTTTGATTAGAAAAATGATGATTAATGCTTGCTTATGAGTTGAATCTTTGGTATTCAAAGAAGTGGGAGATGGGTCAATATCTCCTATTGAGTCACTTTAAGATGCAGAGTCAAAAAGAATTCATTTATTCGTGTTATTTCTCTATTTATTTCTATTAGTTTGTTTTTTTATAAAAACTGTTTCATTCATACAATAACATAAAAAAATGGGGTCTTGCTAAGATGATTTCTTCAGAAAAACTCTTTACCCTCTTTGTATAGAAGAAAAAGGGTATAGATTCATATGTCTATGTACCGGCTGAACCAATGACTATTCATGATTCCACAATTGAATCAATTCCATCCGGGTTCCAAATGAGGGGAATGTTATGTTATGGTAAAACTTCGTTTGAAACGATGTGGTAGAAAGCAACGTGCGACTTGAAGGACACGATCCGGTGTGGATTCTTCTTCTTACATCCGCCATCTTTTATAGGACCGAAGGTGCTCTCGGCCCGACATCTGTTCTATTCCACTAGAATCCCTCTTTTTGTTGGATTGTAATTAATATAGTACATGATGGAGCTCGAGTAGAAAGTATTGATTCATCTTTCAGGGGGCAAGGATCTAGGGTTAATGCCAATCAATAAATTGGAACAACTTCGTAAGTATATCATCAATATAGAAATCGAAAGGATCCGATTCGGTCAAGTTTTCAATTCAAAAGGAAAATTTATTGGAATTGAGAAAACTCTTTCGATTCAAAGTGTATCACGCGGGAATCGACCGTTCAGATGATTCTTTGATAGAAAGAAATCACAAAAGGGGCGTGTTGCTGCCATTTTGGAACGATTAAGAAGCACCGAAGTAATGTCTAAACCCACTGATTTAAAACAAAGAAAAAAGGATCCCAGAACAAGGAAACGCCATTTCAATTGTCTCAAGAACTGGATCATAATAAAGAATCCAAATATTTTTTATTTTAAACGAGACAAACAAATAAGGGGGGTTAAAGACCATTCAATAAATGAAATAAATTGCCGAATTTAGAATTATCCAACTTGAGTTATGAGTACAAATGATTTTTTCTTTTTTCAGGAAGGGCGAACAAAAAAGGGAGTGAAATCCCAGTGTAATTGATTTTATCAACCCCCTTGCCATTCATTAGAATACGTAGACAAAACTGCGAATCATTTTTTCTCGAGCCGTACGAGGAGAAAACTTCCTATACGTTTCTAGGGGGGGTCTTGTTCATTTACTTACATCTATCCCAATGAGCCGTCTATCGAATCGTTGCAATTGATGTTCGATCCCGAAGAGAAGGAAGAGATCTTCGCAACGTGGGTTTTTATGATCCGATAAAGAATCAAAGTTATTTAAACATTCCTGCTATTCTATATTTCCTTGAAAAGGGCGCTCAGCCTACGGGAACTGTTCGGGATATTTTAAGAAAGGCCGAGGTTTTTAAGTAGCTTTGCCCTAATCAAACGAAATTAAATTAAGGAAATAAAAAAGGGATAATAATTCGTATATCATTTTGTATCACTTTTATATACACTTTTTTTTTATTTCTCCCCTTTTGGGTACTATTCGTATCTATTTTGCATTGCTTCTATAAACTCTTATGTTCTATAACGACAAAACCTAGTTGGTTGATCCTAGAAATCGAAAATTATGGTATTTCCTTCCATTGGGGGGTTT